GAGCTCCGCATATTCTTGTACAGTCAAAGGCAAATCCGTAAAAGATGAGATCAGTAAATGTAAATTTACTTTCCAGAAACTCTTTGTAGGATTACCTATATTGTACCAAAGGTGTCTTTAGAGTATACTGAATCAGTATAGCTATCCTTCTTCTGACACAGCAAGGCAATTTTTATTAATATTGAAATGAAGTACGAGATAATTTCTTCCTTTTTCTTGCTTGTCCATATAGAACTAGACACCATTTTTTTCTATTTATATAGAAAATTTGTCAACAAATAGTATAGAGTTTCTTTTCTCTCTATTATTGTATTGGCCTCAGATCAGACTATAAACCGAGGATCGGGGAAAGCGGGATTATGACAGGTTAGTTTCTATCTAATAATTCATGAAAAGTTCAAGAAGAATATTATCATATTCTTCCAATTTAATAGACGCAAAATTGAAAAATATCATTTTTCGCGTTTATAGAAGAGGGTTTTTTGAATCCTTTATTTTTTTCTATTCTAGTTATAACTTTAGCAGTTTTCTTGAACCATATCTATCAAACCTCCTTCAGGAAAAAAGAACTTTACTATATTAAAATTAAAGTTAAAGAATATAAATAATAATATAAAAAATATTACATAATGTAACTAATAAATAATATGATTGATTGATATAGTACCTCTAATATAATTAAATATAAATAAACATAAAGAACATAAATAAGATAACCCTTTTAAAATATAATATATTATGTGATATAATATGGAATAAATAATATATATATAATTTAACAAATTTTAAAATAAGAATTAAAATATGAAATATTAAAAATAATATAATATTAATGTGTTTTTTACATTATAACACGAATAATATAAAAAATAATATAAAAAATGGAATCGAATACCATATTAAATGCTCCTTTAATTAATATATCCCTTTTTTTCTAATAGAAATGGAATAGAATAAGACATAAATTTTTTTCTGTTTTTCGGTTATGAATACGGAATGGCTATGAATGCTATGCAATTTGTCCCACCCGCTCTAGAGATAATAACTACAGCCCAGTTTACTCTTCGTTTTCTAATCTTACATTAACTCGAACTATCTTTTCATAATCTCATTCAGTTAGTTTTGATTGAAACTTGTTGTCCATTTATATATATGATTTAACATGCCAACTATTAAACAACTTATTAGAAACGCAAGACAGCCAGTCAGAAATGTCTCGAAATCCCCCGCTCTTCGGGGATGTCCTCAGCGCCGAGGAATATGTACTAGGGTGTATGTGTGACTCGTTCAGATTATATTATAATATGGATGGAACAAAAAAGCAAATGAAAGGAAAGAATTTTTCCAGTATTAATGATCATTACCAGTGAATAAGATAAAATGGAAGAACTCCAGTCACTATCTAAAATGAAAAAGATCTATTCATATGAAATTTATGGTTTCCATTGGTGTAAATCCGATTTAAGATGAGAAAAAATTTCCCATTGGTAGCGAACGTTATCCATTAAGCGGGTAATCTTATTTTTAGGGCAAAACAAAAAAATTATGCTCCCATTCTTGCAAGAACGGACTAACAGGGCCAGCTATCTAGCTAACCTTCAAAATTCAATACCGTTACTGTATAAGTGGATCTCATTGTAAAAGACCTATTACTGGATAATTCATGGGTAGAGCCAAAAAGTTTGAACTGTACAAGTTATCAATAACATTCAGTAAATGAAGTAAAGGGCTCCGGTGTATAGAGAGGACCTCACCGTTTAAGAAATAACCATAGAAACGAAGGAACCCACTATTTCTTTATTCATCTATATTTAAGTTGAATTTACATTTCTTTTTTATTTGTTTGATACACCAATACAATTTCTTATTTTTTTGTCTTGTTTCAAGGCAAAATAAATGTCTAAAAAAAAGAAAAAATCGTGGTCGGGAAGGTTATAGTAGCAAAAGCCATTGGAATTTTTATTTTATACATTGGAAAATTACGTTTTGTTATTAATAGATCGATCAGGAAGGGAAAAAAGAATAACTCAAAGAAAGAAAATCAATTAGTTATTCATCAAAGTTTCATTTATTCAATGACTAGGGTTAGACGAGGATATATAGCTCGGAAACGTAGAAAAAAAAGTTGTTTATCCCGTCAAGGGGCTCATTCAAAACTTACTCGAACTATTGCTCAACAGAAAAAAAGGGCTTTGGTTTCGGCTCAGCGGGATAGAGATAGGAAAAAGAGAGATTTTCGTCGTTTGTGGATCACTCGGATAAACGCAGTAATTCGCAAAAAAGGGCTATACTCTAGTTCTAGTTATAGTAAATTTATAAATGATCTGCGCAAGAGACAATCGCTTCTTAATCGTAAAATACTTGCGCAAATAGCTATATTAAATAGGAATTGTCTTTATATGATTTGATTTCCAATGAGGTCATAAAAAAAGAAGATTGGAAAGAATCCATCCCCCAAAATTATTTAAATCAAGTCCCCCGGAGAATAAACTCCGGGAGGGTAGAGTAGAAATTAGTCTGATAAAATACAATCCATAAAAAAAATCAAAAAACCTATTCAAAAAAAAATTCCCCGATTTTTTATTATCCTACGACACAGCAATCAAATCTAGATTCTCATATTTTTTAAAACAAACCAGCAACCCATTTTTGAGTTAAGATTAGAATTTGTTTTTGATTCAATTATCAATTGTATAAAGACCTATTTTTTTCTAAAAAAACCTATTTTTTTTTTTCGGTTCTAAAATTATCAGTTCTAGTAGTCGACTTGATTCTTTCAAATTTTTTATTTTTGTTTCTAAATTTATCAGTTCTAGTAGTCGGCTTGATTCTTTCAAATTTTTTATTTTTGTTTCTAAATTTATCAGTTCTAGTAGTCGGCTTGATTCTTTCAAATTTTTTGCGATTAGTAATAAAAGGTAACAAAGATAAGATACGAGCTTTTTTTATAGCAAGAGTAATTAATCGTTGTTGTTTCAAGGTCAATCTAGTTACTCGCCTAGATAATATTTTTCCCCGTTCACTAATAAATTCACTAAGTAAATTCGTGTTTCTATAATCAATTCGATCCCCTGGTTGGATCGGGGACAAACGTCTACGAAAAGGTCGCTTGCGTTTAATAAGGAGTCGCTTAGATTTATTCATAGTTTGTTTAGTTTATTCCTTAATATAAAATATAATATACCGAAAATCCTATTTCGGTTGGACATAAAAAAAAAATTCGAATTAAGAAATAGGATTTGGTTTGTTTATTTCTATTTTATATATTTATTTATTTCTATATATATATTTTTATTTATAAAATAAAAATAAATATATAAAATAGAAATTTGATATTTCTATAATATTTATATAAATATATAATTTATTTATATAAAATAGAACGAAAATAGTTTTGTCCCCTTCCTTGAAAGAATGATAGGCAGACGTTCGGTTCGATCTATTTCTTTATCTCTCCATGAATTGTATGTCTGTAACAATAGGGACAGAATTTTCGCAATTCCAACCGACTAGGCGTATTGTGTCGATTCTTTTGAGTAATATATCTGGAAATGCCCCTTGATTCCTTATTAACACTCTTTCGAACACAACCGGTACATTCCAAAATAACTTTTACTCGGGCATCTTTACCCTCAGCCATCAACCTAACCTCCTTTGGATTTTTGATTCAAGCCACCTTTCTATTATTATTTTCGTCCCGAAGTGAAGAAGAAAGGAAAATCAAAAAATAGAAGTTTCTAACTCGAAATACAAATACAATTAGAAAGATTTCGTTGCAATCACAATCAATAGAGTAATTATAGTAAATAAATTTAAGAAATACTCCGTAATCAAAAGGTTTCTAACTATATTTCTAATCACAATATCTCATTTTAATAGCCTGTATGATACCTATTACCCTAGATTCACATTTTCGTTTCCACTCTCCCCCTTTTTTTAGAGATTTTCATTCGAACCGGATCCCAAGTTTTGATGAGGTTGAATCTACTTTTCGTCTTTCTCCCCTCGAATATTTTTATATTATTAAAATAAGGGGGGGATTAATCACAGATAGTTGATTCTATCTCTAATCTTCGTTACCCCCTTACCACGTCAAAAACTAGAATTAAAAAAAGGGGAATGTCAGCGCATCTGGGAAAAAACGATTGATTTCTATTAATAGACCGGCTAAAGCCCCAAACCATAGAGTACTTAGGACCGGTGCCACGGAAAGATATGTTTTTAGATCCCGCATTGAAAATCCTCCTTCGTTTTTTTTCTTTAATGTAATATATAAAAGAAAGGCAATACATATCTAATCTACGATCAGATGCATAGATAGTTTAAAGTTAAAAAAGACTACTTTTCTTTGTACACAAAATCCCTAAGCTAAGTCAAATTAAAATAAATGTACAACGATCCGGTAGATAAAATATTTTTTTTTTCAGAAAATAGAGTAGCATGCCCCTTCCTGCTGAGCATTCCCGAAAAGTATTTTTTAATTTACGACGGGTTTTTCATATATATAAAAATATTTTTATTATACCTTATATGATATGAGACCAAAAAGAGGAAATGGCAAGATAAATTATGTATATAGGAAATAGCGATGTGGAAAACAAGACAAGGATTCTTTACAATTACACTATAAAAACCAATTGAATTGAAAGGGATGTAGCGCAGCTTGGTAGCGCGTTTGTTTTGGGTACAAAATGTCACGGGTTCAAATCCCGTCATCCCTACCTAATTACTTTTCCTCTGAGAAGTAAGGAGGAATTTCATTTTAATTAAAATCGATTAAAAACAGAATTTCTCATTTTTTTTATCATACTCTATATGAAGTATATGCATGCAGGATGCAGATGTAGTTTTTTGTTACAAAAAGGTTTCTTTACAGTCTTATCTATTATGATAAGAAAGCGCTCTTAGTTCAGTTCGGTAGAACGTGGGTCTCCAAAACCCGATGTCGTAGGTTCAAATCCTACAGAGCGCGATTCCATTCTTGTTAGGTCGAATCGAATTAATTATCGAATTAGACTGAAATAACTGAGCAGTAATCTAGATTTGACCTCCTACTTTCTCTAATCTACAGGAGGTCAATTAAAAAAATATTTGTTAATTAATCTAATTAATCAAAAGCCCAACTGATCACCACGTCTGTATTGTAAATATGCGGTTACGAATAATCCAGCCAAAGTAATAGGAATTAGACCTAAGACAATTCCAAATAGAAAAACTTCAATCATTTCAATTCCTTTGAAAAAAAAAGAAAAAGGTAATATCTATCTCTAAATATTAATCTGAATTGCCCATGAATCTCAATAACCAAAAATTATCAATTGACGCGATAAAGAGCTAAAAAATATATGGAATCCCACATAAAGATTTCTTGAGTTGTTCATTCGATTAACTTCAAATAAGTCCTATCTTACTCAGAACTATAAATAAAACGGAAGTTATAATTAAAGTCAATAGTAAAAAACGCAAAAAATTAATTATCCTAGTTATAGTAGGTATATTAAGCATGAAGGAACTAAATTAAATATGTTCTTTTTTTTTTTTAATTAAACTAAACTAAATTTGTGTATATCAAGGTACTTGCCTAAGTTTCCATTTTGAAAGATCGGGGGGAGAATAAGTAAAAATATGAATTCTAAAGAAGGAGTTCAATTGAAAGTTTTTGATTTATCAATTATTAACTATTAGATTATAGATTTCACTAACAAAGATAAAGTAAGAGCGGTAGAAAAAAAAACGAAAAAATGGAAGCAAAAGGGGGAAGAAAAGATAATAAGAAATGGCATCGAAGTATTTATTTTAGAATATATATATTTTTCGAATAAGTCAATAAACTCAAATTTATATTGTGATTGTGTTGTGAATCTTTTATTGAATCTTTCTAATTTATCTAACTGATTGGAATTTCAGATAAAACTTGTACCTAGTTGTATTACACAATACAACTTGTATATTTTGTAGATATATATTATTGTTATTATAGAATTATATTTCGAATTATTTTATATAATATTTTTATATTATTTAATTTTTGAATATTAGTTTTTTATTTTTTTCCATGGGGAGAGATGGCTGAGTGGACGAAAGCGTCGGATTGCTAATCCGTTGTACGATTCATTCGTACCGAGGGTTCGAATCCCTCTCTTTCCGTTTCCATTAATGACTTAATAGTTGATTTATCTTTCGAATTTTTTCAATCTTTTTTATTTTTTCAAAAAAATTACAAATTATATATAATTACAAATATCAAATAGAATTTTTTTCTATTTTTTTTTCATCTATTTTTATTTCTAATTTTATAAAATGAAAAATCAAGTAAAGAAACCCCCCTTTATTCTTCGCGTCCAGGATTGCGTCCTGGATCATTAGATAGAAATCCGAAAATGAAGAGAGAAACAAAGAATATCACTACTGTGTAAACAAAGAGTTTGAGAGTAAGCATTACACAATCTCCAAGATTATTATTATTTTTTTTTTTGAAAAAAGAGAATAGAGAATCTATTTTTATACCGCATATCCTATTTTGATACCGAAAACCAAAGAAGGTAGTTTTTAGAAATCGAAAAGAATTTTTTTTATACCCACCTGTGGAGGATCACAATAAGGTTTTTCATTCACGGAAAATCAAAATAGTTAGAATGGTAAAAGGAGGCGATCCGAATCGCGGTTATCCAAGAATTCTCATGTTTGAATCAAGAGTTCATACTGTAAGATTTGTCTGATCTTATCAATTATTAGTATTCGCATCATTTTTCTCGAAAAAATCATTCATTTTTCTAGGACAAGATGAAAGATTTCATCGAAAGCTTACAGCAGCTTGCCAAACAAAGGCTAAGAGAAAAAAGAGTACAGGTATGACTGGCATAAAATCTACGATTGGACTCAAAAAATCGTAGGCTTCAGGTAATTTGACTAAGAAAAAACTACTCGAATAAAGGGCAGAATTAAGACAGATCAAACTTAAGATATTAAGCATAACAGACATTTTGTTTTTAAGATAATTGTATTTTGATTGAGTTCTTCATAGAAGGAAAAAATGAAGAAAATAAAAAAAGAAAGATCAAAAATCCTTCTTTTTTTTTTTTTTGAACTTACTCACTCAACCAAAAAACTTTCCATTCTCTTTTGAGAATAGAAAAAATTCTACTTTCATACAATATCTTAATGTAATTATATGTAATGATCAATAAATTCAGGATAATTCTATATCTACATGCGTCAAAATACTAACAATAGAATCTAATTTTTTCTTTAGCTATTTTGGCTGGAATTGACGAACAATCAATAATAACATTAGTCTTTATTAGTGTCGAATAGAAATCAAAGTGGGGCGTGGCCAAGTGGTAAGGCGTCGGGTTTTGGTCCCGCTATTCGAAGGTTCGAATCCTTCCGTCCCAGAGTAAGGGCATGTGTAATTCTAGTAAATAATTCAAATTGTATTTTTCCAATCGATTTTTTCATTTTTATTGTTTTTATTGGATGTAAAACAAATTGGAATTTTTTTTCATTATTGAAATTGAAAAAAAAAAAATGAAAAATAACTTAATATATATTCTAAATCTTATGTGCCGACTGTCCTAACTGAACTAATGACTATTCATGATTCTATAACTTAATCAACCGCATAGCGGTTCCAAATTCGAGGAATGTTATGGTAAAACTTCGTTTGAAACGATGTGGTAGAAAGCAACGTGCGACTTGAAGGACATGATCTGTTGTGGATTCTTATATCCACCATTCTATAATCTAATTAAGGGATGCTCTTGACTCGACATCCTTTGTTCTCCTCCACTCGAACCCGCATTTTTTGTTGGGGTGTGATGGAAATAGTACATGATGGAGCTCGAGTAGAAAGTATTGATTCATTTCTTAAGGGGAAAGGGTCTAGGGTTAATGTTAATCAATAAGTTGGAACAACTTCGTAAGTATATCTTTGACAGAGATACCGAAAGGACCCCAATCAGGCAAGTTTCAAATCTTAAAGGAAATTTTGTTGGGATTGATAAAACCTTTTCGATAAAAATTATATATATCGTGTGGGAATCCGCCGTTCATATGATTCTTTGATAGAAAGAAATAACAAAAAGGTATGTTGCTATCATTTTTGAAAGGATTAAAAATCAACGAAGTAAGGTCTAAACCTAATGATTCAAAACAAAGATAAAAGATTCCGGAACAAGGAAACATCCTTTTATTTTCTATTTTCATATTGGATTGTCGCACCAATTAACAATTGGATTTGAATCAGAATGCAGAATTCAAATCGATTCTAAATGAGACAAAAAAGGGTATTCGAGACTGCTCAATAAATGAAATGCCAAAGGATTTTTTTTTTGGCTATTTGAAAGTTATTTAACTTGAGTTATGAGTATACAAATGATTTTCTTTTTTTAGGAAAGAAAAAGGACTTAATTCTTCATTTAATTCATTTGATGATTTTATGGACTTTTTTGATTTGCCATTCTAATACATAACTTCGAATCATTTTTCTCGAGCCGTACGAGGAGAAAACTTCCTATACGTTTCCAAGGGGGGTTGCTGTTGATCTAATCTATCCCAATGAGCCGTCTATCGAATCGTTGCAATTGATGTTCGGTCCAGAAGAGAGGGAAGAGATCTGCGAAAAGTGGGTTTTTATGATCCAATAAGGAATCAAACTTATTTAAACGTTCCTGCTATTCTATATTTTCTTGAAAAAGGCGCTCAACCTACGGAAACCGTTTATGATATTTTAAAGAGGGCAGAGGTTTTTAAAGAATTTTGACTTAATTAAAGGAAGTTCAATTAATGAAATAAAAAAAAAAGAGAGAATGAGGTTCTAGCTTGGTATAACTTTTTTTATTCTTCCTTTTCTATTCATCTATTTATGTAGATTTTTTATGTAGTGCCAATCCAACACAAGTTTTTTTTTGTTATACTTAACTTATATTTTTCTCTTTATATTTCAATTTCATAATTTCTATACTATATTCTATTTATTATTAATTATTATTATTAAATTATGAAATGAAATTTTTTTTCTTTTTACATTGTAATTGTAGTAATTGTATTTTTTATATTGACAAGAGTGTATTGAACAAATATAATTAATTCAATCGTGAAGTAAAAATCAATAAAAAGTGGTATGTCTTCTGCCCAATACATAGGTTTTTTTTACTTTATTCAAGGATTCGTTGAATTTGTTGCGATACAAAATTTGTATTCAAAAAAAAGGGATAATATTTTGTCTAGAAATGCTTTTTATTTTATCTAAAAATTTCTTGTATTGTCATCTGATCTCTTTGTTTTTATGTTCAGAATCAATTAGAAAACTTTGTTTGTTGGATTTATTGCTAATTCAAGATTTTGATTACAGATTACAATCAAAGTTTTTTATTTGAATTTTATTTTGATCCCGATTGTATCTACATAACATATCTATTTTGGGGGTTGCTAACTCAACGGTAGAGTACTCGGCTTTTAAGTGCGGCTAGGATCTTTTACATATTTGGATGAAGCAAGGAATTCGTCTACATCATCGGTAGAGTTTATCAGACCACGACTGATCCTGAAAGGAAATGAATGGAAAAAAGAGCATGTCGTATCAATCGAGAATTCGGAGAATATTTCATTCGTACCAAATCGGTACCAAACATTTTTTGAATTGAACGAAATGAATTCGGAAGTTTGGTCGATTGAATAAATGGATCGAGCCCTATGGTTCAAATTCTAGGGAAAGAAAGAGCAACGAGCTTATCTTCGTAATTTGAATGATTACCCGATCTAATTAAACGTTAAAAAAAATTAGTGCCTGATGCGGGAAAGGCTTCTCCCACGAGTGAATTATTTCGTTTTTAGTGAATCCTAACTATTAGATTATCCGTTTTCTATATGGAGATGAATGTGTAGAAGAAACAGTATATTGATAAAGATACCTTTCCAAAATCAAAAGAGCGATTGGGTTGAAAAAATAAAGGATTTCTAACCATCTTGCTTTGTTATCCTATAAAAAAACGAATTAGAT